AAAAAAAAATGTTCTTCTTCCTATTCCTAGGAGAAAAGAAATTTTTCTTTTCTCAATGTGAATTTGACGTAACATGACAAATTAGTTTTATTTTATTTATTATTATTATTTTTTTTTTTTATTCTTTTTTTTTCATTTTTATTGATAGTTTTTATTCACTTTAATATTCGATTTTTATTCACTTTAGAGAGTTCTATCATAATCATATATAGTGAAGTAATACTCCGGGTTATTACAAACAAAAAGCAAAAGCAAATTCTTTTTACCACTCAGTACCTACTCATTATTAGTTAATAAATAACTCTAATGATTGGATTTCTATGCTTATTCTGAGAGGAAATGAAATATTCAAATGATTTTTCATCGAATGACTATTCATCTATTTATTTTGATGTACATAGTGGTGAGAAAGCTCTATGGAAAAATGGTGGTTCAGTTCGATGTTATCCAATGTGGAGTTAAAATACAGGTGTATGCTAAGTAAATCAATCGATAGTTTTGGTCCTATTGAAAATATCAGTGTAAGTGAAGACAAAATTCGAAATGATACAGATAAAAATCCAGATGATTGGGGGAATAGTGAGAGTTCTAGTTACAGCAGTGTTGATCGTTTAGCCGGGGGAAGGGGTATTCGGAATTGCAGTGCTGATGACACTTTGTTAGTTCGGGATAGTAATAGGGGTAGTTATACCATATATTTTGATATGGAAAATCGAATTTTTGAGATTGACAACGATCATTCTTTTATGAGTGAACTAGAAAGTTCTTTTTCTAATTATTGGAAGTCTAGTTATTTGAATACTAGTTATTTGAATAATAGGTCTAGTAGGGACGACTCCCACTATGATTATGATACTAAATATAGGTGGAATAATTACATCACTAGTTGTATTGATAGTCACCTTCATTCTCAAATCTGCATTGATAGTTATATTTTAAGCGGCAGTGACAATTCCAGCGAAGGTTACGTTTATAGTTCCATTTTTGGTGAAAGTGGAAACAATAGTGAAAACGCAAGGTCCAATCTAAGAACTAGCACGAAGATTAGGGATTTTATTAGAAGGGAAAATTCTCATGATCTTGATGTAACTCAAAAATACAGACATTTGTGGGTTCAATGCGAAATTTGTTATGGATTAAATTATAAGAAAATTTTGAAATCAAGAATGAATATTTGTGAACAATGTGGATATCATTTGAAAATGAGCAGTTCAGATAGAATTGAACTTTTGATTGATCCAGGTACTTGGGATCCTATGGATGAAGACATGGTATCTCGGGATCCCATCGAATTTCATTCGGAGGGCGAACCTTATAAAGGTCGTATTGATTCTTATCAAAGAAAGACAGGATTAACCGAAGCCATTCAAACAGGTATAGGTCAACTAAATGGCATTCCCGTAGCAATTGGGGTTATGGATTTTCAGTTTATGGGGGGTAGTATGGGATCCGTAGTAGGCGAGAAAATCACTCGTTTGATCGAGTATGCTGCCAATAAGTTTTTACCTCTTATTCTAGTGTGTGCTTCCGGGGGGGCGCGTATGCAAGAAGGAAGTTTGAGCTTGATGCAAATGGCTAAAATATCTTCCGCTTTATATGATTATCAATCGAATAAAAAGTTATTTTATATCTCAATCCTTACATCGCCTACGACTGGGGGCGTGACGGCGAGTTTTGGTATGTTAGGGGATATCATTATTGCTGAACCCAACGCACACATTGCATTTGCAGGTAAAAGAGTAATTGAACAAACATTGAATAAGACAGTACCTGAAGGTTCACAAGCAGCTGAATTTTTATTCCATAAGGGTTTATTCGATTCAATCGTACCACGTAATCTTTTAAAGGGCGTTCTGAATGAGTTATTTCAGCTCCACGCTTTCTTTCCTTTGAATCATAAATTGAATCATAAATCAAGTAGATCTTTAACTTAATTAAATTATTTTAATTCTTTTCTTTCTTTTTATTTCTTTATTTCGGGCAAACAAGTATTTATTTATTGGAATTCAAGGAAAAATCGGAAGAATGGTTTTTTTTGTGACATAACATAAGAGTCAATTTAGAAGAGAAGGACATGCAGATAATTTTTTTTTAGCGATATTTATGATTACTCCTAATTTTGATTCCTGATTATTGCTAATCTCTATCAACAAGGTAAAAGAACAAAAATTCTTTCTTACACGAAATTGTTCTTAAATTGGGCAAGGTAAATAAAAAAGAAAACGAATTTCATTTTCTTTTCTTACCTATCCCTATATATAGAAATATGCAAAATAGAGAGTCTTGTATATTTCTATATCTCGCATATTTCTATATATAGACTGTCGCGCAAGAATACTCTTTTTTTTTTATTATTATTAAATTTAAATAAAGTTAAATTAGAAAATGAAAATTATTAATTATTTCTAATTATAATATAATTATAAGACAAGAAAAAGATAAAAGAATAACAAAGGTTATCCCACAAATATTTTATGTAGAAACACATATATTTCATGTAGAAAAATAAATAAGTCTATTTAGTTAGTTTTACACTACTTACACTTTATTATATATAGTTATTTCCATATACTTAGTATAATTATAATGATTATAAGATATCTTTCTAACATAACAAAACAATATTATATATGAATAGGTAAAAATATTAATATAACAATTTAATAATTTACTAACAGTTAATTTAATAACAATTAAAAATTCAATATAAGAATAAAAAATAGGTACAAATATTAAATCGAGGTGCCCATTTCTATGACAATTCTCAACAATTTCCCCTCTATTTTTGTGCCTTTAGTGGGGTTAGTATTTCCGGCAATTGCAATGGCTTCTCTATTTCTTTATGTTCAAAAAAACAAGATTTTTTAGATCTGATGGGGGGAAATTTCATCTATTTCTTTTTTTCAAGACTTAGACTTGGATCATAACACAGATATCTATTTAGTATAATAGGGTATACCATACAGTTTCCTTCAAACAGAAAGGAAAGGATTCTTAATTTCTATAGGCATAAAGATGATATATGAGTAAATGGTCGATTTGAAAATAAATTACGATCGGATACTTAAACTAACTGTAAAGCCAATATATCCATATGTGTGGAGATAGGGAATCATCTGAGGGGTTTTCTAGTTTTTTAGATTTACGGAATTGGATGAATTTTTCCTAACGATTCACATCAGAATAGCGCGAGTTGATGAAAATGACTTCGGAAACAAAAAAAAGTACAGTCAAATTCGTTTTGGCTAGTCTCCCACTTCCAATAAAATGCAACTGGATCTAGTATGAATTGGCGATCAGAATGTATATGGATAGAACTTATAGCGGGGTCTCGAAAAACAAGTAATTTCTGCTGGGCCTTTATACTTTTTTTAGGTTCATTGGGATTTTTATTGGTTGGGATTTCCAGTTATCTTGACAGAAATTTGATATCTTTATTTCCGTCTCAGCAAATAATTTTTTTTCCACAAGGAATCGTGATGTCTTTCTATGGGATCGCCGGTTTATTTATTAGTTCTTATTTGTGGTGCACAATTTTGTGGAATGTGGGTAGTGGGTATGATCGATTTGATAGAAACGAGGGAATAGTATGTATTTTTCGTTGGGGCTTTCCCGGAAAAAATCGTCGCATCTTACTCCGATTCCTTATGAAAGATGTTCAGTCTATCCGAATAGAAGTTAAAGAGGGTATTTATACTCGGCATGCCCTTTATCTGGAAATCAAAGGACAGGGGGTCATTCCTTTGACTCGTACTGATGAGAATTTGACTCCACGAGAAATTGAGCAAAAAGCAGCGGAATTGGCCTATTTTTTGCGTGTACCAATTGAAGTATTTTGAAATGAACTAAAGAATGACCTTTTTTTTAGCAAGAATGAAAAATCCAAGAGTCTCCCTCTTTTTTTCTTTTTTTTAGAGTATAAGTTAAAGTTAACGAGTATTTCGTCACAATGCTGATGAACCAAAGAAGATGGATATTAATTATATCTATACAGAACATTTATAAAAAAAAAAGCTTTTTTTGTCCGCAAACCAACCCTTTCTTTTATGCGTATGTAAAGTCATTAAATTCAGTAAAAAAAAAATAACTAACAAATTTAAATACTAGACTGATCTCAGAGATCAAAACAAAACATTTCAGAATAATAGATAGAATAAAGAAATTTTTTGAAATTGATACGTTAGATATGGATCGATCATATCTTGTATATTATCTCTACTTTCTTTTTGTCAATCGACTCCTCTTTTTTATCTTTTTTATTCCTTAATAAGCAAAGGATTGGAAGACTTAAAATTATAACCCTTCCATCTTATTTTGCTTTTTCCACTTACTTTTGATTATCACACCATTCTTCATAAATTTCTCTTAATTACTCCTGCGGCTATGGGCGGTTGACCGATTTTTTTTTTCAAAATATTTGCTATTTTTTTTGGTCGAAAGGTATTCTTTTATCTCGAAAGCCTAATTTGATTTGAAGTGACTCTTTTGAGCATTCATCGAAAAAAGAGAATTGCTTTGAATTTTTAAGCAATTGGGATATTTGGAAACAATATTATTTTTCTTCATTCGTGTACTCTTTCTTCTTCTTCGGCTATTTCTGTATTCTTTCTAAATTTAAGGACTAACCAATGACTGACAAATAAAAACGCGGAATGGGTTCAGAGATTTGAAGCCTTGTAATAGCACTTATAATTGATCGAAATATTAAATCGGATAAAGTCGACGAATGAGATGGGTTCATTAAAAATTCACAGACAAAACAATGAAAAAAAAGCATTCTCTCCGTTTCTATATCTTATATCTATAGTCTTTTTGCCCTGGTTAATCTCTTTTTCATTTAATAAAAGTCTGGAATCTTGGATGATTAATTGGTGGAATACCAGTAAATCCGAAACCTTTTTTAATGATAGGCACGAAAAGTTTATTCTAGAAAAATTCATAGAATTAGAGGAACTCTTCTTTTTTGACGAAATGATAAAGGAATACCCGGAAACACATCTACAAAAGTTTCATAGCATAATCCATAAAGAAACGATACAATTGATCAAGATACACAATGAGGATCGTATCCATACGATTTTTCGCTTCTCGACAAATATAATCTCTTTCCTTATTCTAAGTGGTTATTCTATTCTAGGTAATGAAGAACTTTTTATTCTTAATTCTTGGGTTCAAGAATTCCTATATAATTTAAGTGACACAATAAAAGCTTTTTCTATTCTTTTAGTAACTGATTTATGTATAGGATTCCATTCACCCCACGGTTGGGAACTAATGATTGGCTCCGTCTACAAAGATTTTGGATTTGCTCATAACGATCAAATTATATCGGGACTTGTTTCCACCTTTCCAGTTATTCTCGATACAATTTTTAAATATTGGATTTTCCGTTATTTAAATCGTCTATCTCCGTCACTTGTAGTGATTTATCATTCAATGAATGACTGAAAGATGATCCATCAATCCAATTAAAATGTTTCTTATTTTGTACAGTTCAAAATCGTATTTTTTTATACAATTATTTTCCATCTAAGAGTTTCGGATTCTTCTCATATTTTAGAATTTGTAAAAATTGTTCAGTAAATAACAGCATCGTGGATAGGGAACTCGCCTAGTGCCCTACCTAATTTTATTGTAGAAATTTTTTGGATCAACGATTGGACCATGCAAACTAGAAAGAGCTTTTCTTGGCTAAAGAAAGAGATTATTCGTTCCATTTCCGTATCACTCATGATATATATAATAACTCCGGAATCCATTTCAAACGCATATCCCATTTTTGCACAGCAGGGTTATGAAAATCCACGCGAAGCAACTGGACGTATTGTATGCGCCAATTGTCATTTAGCTAATAAGCCCGTAGAAATTGAAGTTCCACAAGCGGTACTTCCGGATACTGTATTTGAAGCAGTTGTTCGAATTCCTTATGATATGCAACTGAAACAAGTTCTTGCTAATGGTAAAAGGGGAGCTTTGAATGTGGGGGCTGTTCTTATTTTACCCGATGGATTTGAATTAGCCCCCCCCGAACGTATTTCGCCAGAGATGAAAGAAAGGATGGGTAATCTATCTTTTCAGAGTTATCGCCCCACTAAAAAAAATATTCTTGTGATAGGGCCTGTTCCCGGTCAGAAATATAGTGAAATAACCTTTCCTATTCTTTCTCCGGACCCCGCTACTAAAAAAGATGTTCACTTCTTAAAATATCCCATATATGTAGGTGGAAACAGAGGAAGGGGTCAGATTTATCCCGACGGGAGCAAGAGTAACAATACGGTTTATAATGCTACAGCGGCAGGTGTCGTAAGCAGAATTATACGAAAAGAAAAGGGGGGGTACGAAATAACCATAACAGATGCGCCCGAGGGGCGTCAAGTGGTTGATATTATCCCTCCAGGACCAGAACTTCTTGTTTCAGAGGGTGAATCCGTCAAACGTGATCAACCATTAACGAGTAATCCTAATGTGGGCGGATTTGGTCAGGGAGATGCAGAAATAGTACTTCAAGACCCATTACGTGTTCAAGGACTTTTGTTCTTTTTTGCATCTGTTATTTTGGCACAAATCTTTTTGATTCTTAAAAAGAAACAGTTTGAAAAGGTTCAATTGTCCGAAATGAATTTCTAGATATGCCGATTTATCAAATTCAAGTTATGAAAAAAAAAAACAAAATTCTAAGAAGAATTTTTTGATCATCAAAAAAAAATTGTTAAAATTGTTTTTGTTTCTATTCTTTTTATATAATACCAGATTATATTAGATTATATCAGATTTTTTTTTAGAAATTCCTTGTACTACATTTCTAGTCATAGTATGTATATTGGTAATTGGTAAAAAGACTAGTTGATTTTATCCCTTTTATTTGTTTTCTTTTTTTTAATCTAAACTAGAGCGGTGTGATTGTATCCCTATTGTCAGACTTAATTGTCATAGAATCTATAAATAGCTTTTCTATTCTAATAGAATCAAATTCAACTAGATACTAAGCATAAGATAAGGAAGCGGAAAAGTAAAGGCGAAATAAGGAAAACAAAGAATTCTAAGAGGTATTATTTCGAATCGTTTTCCTAGTCTTCGGCACAAGAAAAGAAATTTTCTACACCTCTTTCTTGTGTCGAAATAATAATGATTCTTGATCCCACTCATCAAAGATTTGAATTCTTAGTTCATATATTTTTTTTTTTCAGGTTCATGATAACCTTGCTTTATACTTTAGAAAGGAAAATTTGTTTAGCTTTACTGAATGGAATTTTTTTGATTGAATATCAGAAAAAGGGGAGTCCCCCTTTTTTTTGATTTATACGACTAAAGTATTATGTTTATTAAGAACTCGGCGGGCCCCCTCGAATCAGATTGAGAAAAAAAGGGGGGGCCCACTGCATTCTTATGCTTTCGGGTCTACAACTCAGTTCATCCTATTACTACAGGGATGAGCCCAATCCGGAATATGACCCATAAAAGAAAATGCCTATTAAACCGATCACAAGAATACCAGTTACA